TTCAACTCGTTTATTTGAAAAAATTGAAACCATTCTTATTGGATGATCATGAGACTTCCCAAAAATCGAAATTATTGTTCAATAAGAAACCAGAGGGGATGATTGACTCATTCCATACTAGAAATAATCGCGGGAAATCTTTGGATTCCTATTTCTCAATGATATCCCACGATCAAGACAATTGGTTGAATCCCGTGAAACCATTTCATAGAAGTTCATTGATCTCTTCTTTTTATAAAGCAAATCGACTTCGATTCTTGAATAATCCACATGACTTCGGCTTCTTTTGTAACAAAAGATTCCCCTTTTATGTGGATATCAAGAATTTGGATTTTACGTATGGACAATTCCTCAATATCTTGTTCATTCGCAACACAAAATTTTCTTTGTGCGGCGACAAAAAAAAACATGCTTTTTTGGAGAGAGATACTATTTCATCAATCGAGTCACAGGTATCTAACCTATTCAAGGATTTTCCACAAAGTGGTGACGAAAGGTATAACTTTTACAAATATTTCCACCTTGCAATGCGATCTGATCCATTAGTTCGTAGAGCTATTTACTCGATCGCAGACATTTCTGGAACACCTCTAACAGAGGGACAGAGAGTCAATTTTGAAAGAACTTATTGTCAACCTCTTTCAGATATGAATCTATCTGATTCAGAAGGGAAGAACTTGTATCAGTATCTCAATTTCAATTCAAACATGGGTTTGATTTATTCTGAGAAATGTTTCTCATCCGAAAAGAGGAAAAAGAAAAAACCCGAAAAGAGGAAAGAGAAAAAACCCGAAAAGAGGAAAGAGAAAAAACCCGAAAAGAGGAAAGAGAAAAAACCCGAAAAGAGGAAAGAGAAAAAACCCGAAAAGAGGAAAGAGAAAAAACCCGAAAAGAGGAAAGAGAAAAAACCCGAAAAGAGGAAAGAGAAAAAACCCGAAAAGAGGAAAGAGAAAAAACAGAGTCTTTATCTAAAGCAATGGGTTGAGAAAGTGCAGATGGATAGAGCCTTGCAAGGAGAGAGGGTTTCTTTAATTCTCTCAAACTGGAATCTATTCAAAACATATGTTATGCCATTTAGCCTTACCTCGACAGGGTACAATTTGCTAAAGTTGATGTTTTTAGATACTTTGGGATCATACGTAATGCCGCTACTAAGGAGCAGTCCAAAATTTGTATCCATTTGTTATGCTATATCTGATCCATGCGGAATATCATGGCGAATTCTTCAGAAAAAATGGTGTCTTTTACAATGGAATTGGATAAGTGCGATTTCGAATAAGTGTTTCCATAAGCTTCTTCTGTCTGAAGAAAGTATTCATCGAAATAATGAGTCACCATCGATGACAGATCTGAGATGGCCAAATCTTGGGGAGTTCCTCTATTCAATCCTTTTCCTTCTTCTTGTTGCTGGACATCTCGTTTTTTCACACCTTCTCTTTTTTTCCCAAGCCTTTAGTGAGTTACAGAGAGATTTCGCAAGGGCCCAATCTTTGATGATTCCATCATACATCGTGGAGTTGCGAGAACTTCTGGATATGTACCCCGCACCTCGTTCTTTCAAGAAGCTCTTTCTAGCTGCTCGGGAAAAATTAGTAAATTATCTACGATGGGGTGGTGGACGCAAATCTTTTCTTATCCATCTCTTCGAGCTCCTCAATATCACACCAAATCCCATCGATCGAATCGCTTTTTTGAAAAATACGAGACATCTAAGTCATACAAGTAAAGAGCTCTATTCATTGATAACAGAGCTAGGGGATTTCTCTTCTCTCTGTTCTGGTCAACGTTATCGTTATGATCAAATAATAGAAAATGTGAACGGTCCTTGTTGTTTGATTGACGATAAAATAGAATCCTGGATCTCGAACTGTGATGCGATTGAGGATAAAGAAAGAGAATTCTTGGTTCCGTTTTGCAACTTCACGAGAGAAACAAGGATTGATCAAATTCTATTGAGTTTGACTCATAGTGATCATTTATCAAACAATGACTCTGCCTCTCAAATGAGTGAAGAACCGGGAGCATTTTACTTACGACACTTAGTTGACATTCATAAAAAGGGTCTAATGAATTATGAGTGCAATACATCCTGTTTAGCAGAAAGACGGATATTCCTTGCTCATTATCAGACAATCACTTATTCACCGTGCGGGGATAATCGTTCTCATTTCCCATCTCATGGAAAAACCTTTTCGCTCCGCTTACCCCTACACCCCTCTAGGGCTACTTTAGTGATAGGTTCTATAGGAAGTGGACGATCCTATTTGGTCAAATCCCTAGCGACAAACTCCTATGTTCCTCTCATTACAGTAGTTCTGAACAAGTTCCTGAAGAACTGGACGCCTCAAGGTTTTGATATTCACGAGAGTGGCGTTTATGATGAGTATGGTGACGATGCGGAGGAGGCGAACGATTACGGGGCCAGTTTTTTTGATTTTTTGGACAATGACAGTGACGATTATGAGGATCGTGACAGTGACGATTATGAGCCTGGTGCCAGTGACGATTATGAGCCTGGTGATATGGAAGATTTTGTTGATAGCGAGATGACGGAGTGGCTAACTAAGACGAATGTGCCACTTGTGTATCAGTTGCTGGACGATGAAATAGACGAATTTTATATCACCCTTCAATTCGAATTAGCAAAAGCAATGTCTCCTTGCATACTATGGATTCCAAACATTCATGATCTGGATGCGAAAGAGTCGGATTACTTATCCCTCGGTCTATTAGTGAACCATCTCTCCAGGGATTGTGGAAGACGTTCCACTAAAAATGAGATTCTTGTTATTGCTTCGACTCATATTCCCCAAAAAGTGGATCCCTCTCTAATAGGTCCGGATGGATTAAGTACATGCATTAAGACACGAAGGCTTCTTGTTCCACAACAACAACAGTGCCTTTTCACCCTTTCATATACTAGGGGATTTCACTTGGAAAATAAAATGTTCCATACTCATACTAATGAATTCGAGTCCACAATCTTGGGTCCCAGTGTACCAGATCTTGTAGCACTTACCAACGAGGCCCTATCGATTAGTATTACACAGAAGAAATCAATTATAGACACTACTACAATTAGATATGCTCTTCATAGAAAAACTTGGGATTTGGAAGCCGACAGAAACCTAAGCCCGGCTAAGGAGCATGGGACCCTTTTCTATCAGGTAGGAAGGGCTTTTGCACACACTGTACTTCTAAGGAATTGCCCCATAGATCCTATATCTATCTATATCAAGAAGAACTTATGTGAAGCAGGGGATTCTTCTTTGTACAAATGGTACTTCGAACTTGGAACGAGCATGAAGAAATTAACGATACTTCTTTATCTTTTGACTTGTTCTGCCGGATCGATCGCTCAAGACCTTTTGTCTCCCCCCGGACCCGATGAACAAAATTTGATCACTTCTTATGGACTCGTTGAGAACGATTCTGATCTAGTTCATGGCCTATCTGATATAGTTCATGGCCTATTAGAGTTAGAAGGCGCTCTGGTGGGATCCTCGCCGACAGAAGAGGAAGTAGAAGGGACAGAAGAGGAAGTAGAAGGGACAGAAGAGGAAGTAGAAGGGACAGAAGAGGAAGTAGAAGGGACAGAAGAGGAAGTAGAAGGGACAGAAGAGGAAGTAGAAGGGACAGAAGAGGAAGTAGAAGGGACAGAAGATGAGGAAGTAGAAGGGACAGAAGAGGAAGTAGAAGGGACAGAAGATGAGGAAGTAGAAGGGACAGAAGAGGAAGTAGAAGGGACAGAAGAGGAAGTAGAAGGGACAGAAGATGAGGAAGGAGAAGGGACAGAAGATGAGGAAGTAGAAGGGACAGAAAAAGATTCCAGTCAGTTTGATAATGATCGAGTGACATTGCTTCTTCGGCCCAAACCAAGGAATCCCTTAGATATTCAGAGACTTATCTATCAACATCAAAAATACGAATCGGAGTTGGAAGAAGACGACGACGACGACGAGGACGTCTTCGCCCCGCAAAAGATGTTGGAGGATTTATTCAGTGAACTAGTTTGGTCTCCTAGAATATGGCACCCTTGGGACTTTATATTGGATTGTGAGGCTGAGATTCCAGCGGAAGAGATTCCAGAGGAAGAGGATCCGCTTCCAGAAGAGGCTCTAGAGACTGAGGTTGCAGTGTGGGGAGAGGAAGAAGAGGGAGAAGCGGATGACGAAGAGGATGAGCGGCTTGAAGCTCAACAAGAGGATGAGCTGCTTGAAGAGGAAGACGAAGAGCTAAAAGAGGAAGAGGATGAGCTTCACGAGGAAGAGGAAGAGGAAGAGGAAGAGGAAGAGGAAGAGGATGAGCTTCACGAGGAAGAGGAAGAGGAAGAGGAAGAGGAAGAGGATGAGCTTCAAGAGAATGATTCGGAGTTCTTCCGGAGTGAAACCCAGCAGCCCCAGGCACGAGATGGATTTTCCGAAGAAGAAGGATGTTTTCGAATAAGCCAATTCATGTGGGTCCCTGGAGATCCACTCTCTTTCCTATACAAAGATACGCCCTTTGTCGAAGTGTTGTCATATCCAGAGGAAGCTACAGAGATTTCAAAGGAGCTTCTTCGTCTTCTTAATCCCAAAACAAAGAGGGATGCCCCTAAACGCGCACGTCAACGCTGGTGGACCAAGAAGAAGCAAGACAAGCACTACGAACTCGTGCTTGATCGCCAGAGATGGCTTATAACCAAGAGTTCATTATCTAAATCTAATGGATTTTTCCGTTCTAATACTCCATCTGAGAGTTATCAGTATTTATCAAATCTGTTCCTATCTAACAGAAGGCTATTGGATCAAATGACAAAGACATTCTTTAGAAAAAAATGGCTTTTCCCGGATGAAATGAAAATCGGATTCATGGAACAGTAGAAGGGTTTCCCATTACTTAGCCGGAAAAATATGTGGCCATGAAATAGGGATTAAGTGGAAGAGAGTTGACTGAGTGGTAGAGTCGTGGAAACACCCGTTTCTTCCCTATTTTGGACCTTAGCTCCACGGAACAATATG